AGATAACATTTATTCAATTTAATTATTGATCTATTTTACGAATATATGGATTGTGTTAAAGATTCAAAATTCATTTTCATCTTCTTTAAATTTAGAAAAGATTTAGAAAAAAAAATAAGATATAAATCTATTGGATTTAAAATTTATTCTTTGGTAAATTAATTGTGAAATGCTTTTCTATTTTTAGAATGCCAAATATATGTTTTACATCTTCTATGCGAAAATGCTCAATTTTCATAAGGTCTTCTTGACTGTTCTTCAAAAGGTCCCACAATGTATGTATATTGGACCTTTTTAGGCAATTATAAATCTTAGGATCCAATTCGAATTGGTCAATAAAAATAGATTTCAATGCTATTTCTTTTTGATTTTTCCTTAGTTTAGCCAATCTATCATGAAAAGTAAAAAGGGGTAAAGTAATCTTGTGTTGATTTTCTTCTAAATGGAAGTTTTCTTCTTCTGCATGTAGAAAAGGAATAAATAAATCAATCAAATTCCGGGAGGCTTCATGAAGTGCTTCTTTCGGAGTTAAACTTCCATTTGTCCATATTTCGAGAAAAAGTATCTCTTGCTTTTCATTCCCATTTCCATAAGAATGAACACTATGATTCGCATTTCGAACAGGCATGAATACAGCATCTATGGAATAACTTCCGTCTTGAAAGTTTTTTGGCGATTTCATACAATAGCCACGATTCCTCTCGATTTGTAATCCAATATGCAAATCAATCGGTTCCCTTAAGCTAGCGATATGTTGTGTATTATCAATGATTTCCACAGAGGGCGGTAAGATGATGTCTTGAGCAGTTACACATCCAGGACCCTTGACACAAATAGACGCGTCCCGAGTTCCATATAAATTGCTTCTCAATACAATTTCTTTCAAATTCATTAAAATTTCATGTATTGATTCTTGAATACCCGTTATAGTAGAAAATTCGTGGGGTATTTTCTGAGATTTTGCGCGTGTGATGCATGTCCCTTCTATTTCTCCAAGCAAAGCTCTTCGCATCGCAATGCCTATTGTGTCGGCTTGACCTTTCATAAGTGGAGACAGAATAAAACGTCCATAATAAAGACGCTTACTGTCAGCTCTTGATTCAACACACTTCCACTGTAGTGTCCGAGTAGATATTCTTACTTTCTCTCGAACCATAATAATATTCTTTTTTTTGATCAAATCATTGAATTATTTATTTCTCTTGAAATTTCTTCAATGTTTATTCTTACACACGTCTTTTTTTAGGAGGCCTGCAGCCATTATGTGGCATAGGGGTTACATCCCGGACGAAACTTAATAGTATACCACTTCTACGAATAGCTCTTAATGCCGCATCTCTTCCTAGACCAGGACCCTTTATCATGACTTCTGCTCGTTGCATACCTTGATCCACTACAGTCCGAATAGCATTTCCTGCTGCAGTTTGAGCAGCAAATGGGGTCCCTCTTCTTGTACCCCTGAATCCACAAGCGCCTGCGGAGGACCAAGAGATCACCCGACCTCGTACATCTGTAACGGTCACAATAGTATTGTTGAAACTTGCTTGGACATGAATAACTCCCTTAGGAATTTTACGTGCATTTTTACGTGAACTAATACGTCCATTCTTGCGGGAACCAATTCTTGGTAAAAGTTTTGCCATATTTTATCATCTCAAAAATGAAGTCTGAGGTCTATGGATATATCCATTTCGTGTCAAAATAGATTATTTTTATATCGGATCTTTTAGAGAGTCTCCGTTTAGAAAAATTATCCTTGTCTTTGTTTATGTCTCGGGTTGGAGCAAATTATTATAATTCGTCCCCGTCGACGTATTAGTCGACATTTTTCACAAATTTTACGAACAGAAGCCCTTATTTTCATATTTTTCATTCCTTAATTTTGAATATACATACTTTTTGTGACGAAAAAAAGTTTCGTTAAATTTTAAAATCGTAAATTGTATTCCTATAAAATATAAAAAAGAAAAGGAATGTTGAAGTTGAAAAAATTACCTAATCATTCGCATTTTTGTTGGGGAGTCTAGAAATTAGACGTTTTCTGGTCGAATCATAAGCACTTACTTCTATTTTGACTCTATCTCCTGATAGTATACGTATAAAATCGCCTCGGGCTTTTTCTGAAGCATAATTTAAAACCAGATTTTCATTATCTAATCTAAACGAATCCGTAACATATTATTGCAAAGTTATTAAGAAATTAAACCTTTCTGAATCCCTTTTTTTTGTTCTTTTTGTTTTCTATCTAAAAGTCTCTTGAAATATCAACTAATCTAATGTAGGAGGAATGCTATTAGAAATCTCTTCTTTACTATTTTTTTTTCACAAATAGGGGAAGTTCAGATACAATTTAAATATCGAAAAGATTACCATATATAACACAAGATTTCTCCACCGATTCTTTCTAGGCGAGCCTCTCGGTCTGTCATTATACCCCGAGAAGTAGAAAGAATTACAATCCCCATTCCACCTAAAATTCGCGGAATTTGTTGATAGTTAGAATAGATTCGTAGACCAGGGCGACTGATGCGTTTTAAATTTAGACTCGTTTGACATGGTCCTTTCCTATTTCTTCTATGTCGTAGGGTTAAAGCCAAAAAAAAAAATTTGCCTTCCTGGTGTTTCCTCACATTTTCAATAAAACCTTCTCGTAAAAGTATTTTTATAATGTTTTCGGTGATGTTAGTAGATGCTATTCGAACGGTTCCTTTTCTATCCATGTCCGCATTTCGTATCGAGGTTATTATGTCAGCAATAGTGTCCCTACCCATGATAAACTAAACCTTTTGTTGCCTCGTAATTTTGATATAATCAACATACTTTGTTTTCATTTTTTTTTTATAATTTATGAATTAAATATTATTATTTTTTATTTTATTAATTTTATATTTTTTTTATATATTTTTATTAAAGGTATATGCGTGAAACACAATCTACTAATTAATTTTAATTTAATTGATTTCGTTCAAATATCAAATATTAGAAATCATGTAATGCTCTTATAACGCTTTATTTTATAATACTTCAGGTGCTAATGAAACTATTTTTGTGAAATTTAACTGTCTCAATTCCCGAGCGATTGCACCAAAAATTCGAGTTCCCTTTGGATTTCCTTCTTGATCAATTACAACTGCAGCGTTGTCATCATATCGTATTATCATACCGTTGTCGCGTTTAAGTTCTTTCGAAGTACGCACAATTACAGCTCTGATCACTTCAGATCTTTCTAGAGGTGAATTGGGGACTGCTTCCTTGATCACAGCAATAATAACGTCGCCGATATGAGCATATCGGCGATTACTAGTTCCTATGATTCGAATACACATCAATTCTCGAGCTCCGCTATTATCTGCTACATTCAAATGGGTCTGAGATTGGATCATATTCTTTTTTGAATCTGTTATTTCAATGGAAAGGGGCAAAAAAAAGAAATATTGTTTGTCCAAAACAAAAAAAAAAAGAAACTTGCGAATTTTTTCCTAACAAAGAAAGGCCTTTTCCTTTTAGTTCTGTATTCCTATCTCAAAATAATGAATAAAGAAAGGCTTTTTCCTTTTAGTTCTGTATTCCTATCTCAAAATAATGAATTGAGTTCGTATAGGCATTTTGGACGCTGCTATTAAAATAGCCTTTTTGGCTATATTTTCTGCTACCCCGCCCATTTCATAAATCATTCTACCCGGTTTAACGACAGCTACCCAATATTCGGGAGATCCCTTCCCCGAACCCATACGTGTTTCCGAGGGTCTTAGGGTAACTGGTTTGTCGGGAAAGATACGTACCCATATTTTTCCACCGCGGCGTACATTTCGTGTCATTGCCCGACGCCCTGCTTCTATTTGTCTAGACGTAATCCAAGCGGGTTCAAGTGCCTGAAGAGCATATCTACCGAAACAAATACGATTGCCGCGATAAGATACTCCTTTCATTCTTCCTCTATGTTGTTTACGGAATCTGGTTCTTTTGGGGTTATAGTTGATGGTTGTTTCGCAATTCCATCTCTACTGCAGAACCGGACATGAGAGTTTCTTCTCATCCAGCTCCTCGCGAATGAAATGATTATGATAATGAAATGATTATGATTAAAAAGAAAGTATACATATGAATAATATACTGAATCTTGGGATTCTTTGATATTGATATTTTACCCAATTTATTTTAGTAGATTAGAAATTTGTATATTTTTTATTTGTCTATCTTATATAGATAATTATGTATTCTATTTCTATATAGAAATTTATAGAGAATTTTAAATTTATATTTTTATATTTATAGATAATTATTTTTAGATAATATTTAGATAATGTTCTTTAAAATGTTATAACAAGTCTGTATTTATTATGATTATTAGATCAGATCACTTAAAATTTAGAAATCAAATAATATCAAAATCTTCGCGGGCGAATATTAACTCTTTCAATATTTACTTCATTTGTAGGGTTAACCTATGACCTCTCAGAATAAATGGAGTGTCTCTTGGTTTGTTTCGCCATCCTACCCAATAAATCATTAAGATTCGGTTTCAATAAAATCTTATATATTCATAGGTTCCATCGTTCCCATCGCTTTTCGATTAATGGTTAGGTCTTAATTATACAATGGAGCCCCTAATGAATTTATTTTTGAGTCAATGTTCTTAGTCTTTATTGGCTCGAGGCTCTTGATTTTTTTGTTCTATGAATGCGATTCATTTAATTATGAATCAATCGATATTGATGCTTTATTACATTGGCTTTTATGAGATGATTTATAGACCTTACACATATTGGAATCCTATATCATTGATATTCTTTTTCTCTCTTTCTCTCATCTTTCCATTTATCTGCATAATTTTCTATTTTGCTTTACAATTCATAATCAGATTGGTTTTGAGTTTATTTATGCAAAAAAGATTTCAGTTGCTACAATGAAATGACCAATAGATTCTATCTTGACTTTGACTGCTTTTTTTGATCCAGATCCAGATAATGTGAAGCGATGAGTTGGTTATAAATTCTATA